ATTCGGAGGACTCTTCTAACCACAGAAAAAAATATGTATATGTAATTGTCAGCAAAATTGTTTCTTTTTTTTTTTTTTCAAATCCAAAAAAGCTTCTTACCTTATTTTATACATAGGTACATAGGTCATCCCATCACGTCAGCATTGGATAAAAAGTGGGGTGAAACACCCATTTTTCCAATAAATGGTTCAAATTTGTTTATCGACATGAGTGTTATATATCGAAAAAAAAATTCCAATATAGTAAAAACCATCCTTGTATTAACCTAGTAGTAGAAAGAGTACCATGCTGCGCTGGATTTCAAACGGTTTCGCTTTAACCATGCTATTGGCCTACTTTATTGGTTCATAGAGAATCAAAATAGATTTACCAAAAACTCACGAAATGCTATGGTTCTTCCATATGATTTCTTAAGTTATTCAGAAGTAATTCGTGGGATTATGCACTTTTTTCTAGTTATAACAAAAAGGTGCAACTGGTCGGATCCAGCCCCTTTTTTGAAAAAAAAAACAACTCGCACACACTCCCTTTCCAAAAAAGATCAATACACCAAGCACTACACTTAGATTTATTGGATTTGTTGCTAAAATATCGGTATTAAACCCGAAACTCCCGGCGGATGACCAGTGACCCAAATAAACGACAGAATCGGTTACATTTTTCATATGATCTCCCTAGAATAAAAAAGACAAACGGAGTTCTTTTTGTATCACTTCGCCCCCCCTGTATTTTATTTCTAAACCGCGTCAAAAATCTATTCTATATAGATTTTCTTTTTCCATTTCGACTACGAATGATAATTAGATACTAGGACTTATGTTACTTGTAAAATAACTCGTATTTGTTGAAACATTTCAGTTCTATTGGACTAAGAAGAGGAAGGAAAAAACAAGGTGATACGCAAACATCCCCACCCAAAATCTGCCCCTCCCGGAAATTGGGCATTATCTTACCTAATAAGGAATTGAAATTTTGGACGGGAAGGACAGGGGAATAAAAAATATGTATTTTAAATTTTCGATTGCTAGGATTAGATTAAACAAAGGGATTTGCAAATAAAAGTGCTAATGCTACAACTAGTCCATAAATTGTTAAAGCTTCCATGAAAGCTAGACTAAGCAATAAAGTACCTCTTATTTTTCCCTCCGCCTCGGGTTGTCTCGCAATACCTTCTACAGCTTGGCCCGCAGCAGTACCCTGACCAACTCCAGGTCCAATAGAAGCAAGTCCGACGGCTAATCCAGCAGCAATAACGGAAGCAGCAGAAATCAGTGGATTCATTATAAGTTCCTCGCACCAAAAGAAAAAAATGGTTAATGATACAAGCAACCAATGAATTTGAACTAAATTATTCCATCACTTAAATTGATCCAGGCGAAGTAACTCAGAACTCTGATGTAAAGTTCCACAACTTTACTTTGTCCGTTGCTTTGTCCCGAATTGTTCTTTATATTCTTCCTTCTTTATTCTTGATTTCGTTTCTTATTCAATTCACAATCACAGACGAAACTTCTATTGAAATCCCCGTCGCAATTTATAGCAATAAATCAAATTAGATCTATCCTTAGGTCATATATACCTAATCCATTATCACATATACAAGTCCACCTTGAATAATGTAAACCTACTATTCCTATCTTCGAATTAATCAGATTATAGAATAGAACCCATCTTCAAAAAAGTTCCAAGAGTTGACTTATAATCATTAGATTAGAGATACCTCGGCCAACACCCGCTCCCCTACCAACCCATATCAAAAATAAGTCAATGATGGCCCTCCATCGATTCTCCTATATAAGCCGCAGCTAAAGTTGCAAAAATAAGAGCTTGAATACCGCTTGTAAATAATCCAAGGAACATGATAGGTATAGGAACCACTGAAGGTACTAAAGAAACAAGAACAACAACTACTAATTCATCAGCTAATATATTCCCGAAAAGTCGAAAACTAAGTGATAAAGGTTTTGTGAAATCTTCTAAGATATTAATGGGTAAAAGAATTGGAGTTGGTTGAATGTATTTACCAAAATAACCCAATCCCTTTTTGCTAAGACCCGCATAAAAATATGCTAGTGACGTGAGTAAAGCTAAAGCAACAGTCGTATTTATATCATTCGTAGGTGCAGCTAACTCCCCTTCAGGTAACTGTATCAGTTTCCAAGGTAAAAGAGCCCCGGACCAATTTGAAACAAAAATAAACAGAAACAGAGTTCCAATAAAGGGAACCCAAGGACCATATTCTTCTCCAATCTGAGTTTTACTCACGTCTCGAATGAATTCAAGAATATATTCGAAAAAATTCTGACTGCTAGTCGGAATAGTTTGTGGATTTCGAATAGCGATAGCAGTTGAACCTAATAAGATAACAATTACAATCCAAGAAGTGATAAGTACCTGGGCATGCACTTGGAACCCCCCGATTTGCCAATACAAATGTTGGCCTACTTCCACACTAGATATAGCGTAGAATATGTTGATAGAACATGATAGAACGTTCAT